AAGCGGATTGAATCGGAAATATCGACGGATTCTTGCGGAGTCCAAAGAAATATCAAATAAAAAAAATCTACTGTTCGAATTTCATAGCTATCGAATTTGCAATTTGAATATCAGAATAGTGGATATAGTCATGATTCAATGGGTTAGGTCCACTTACTTTTTATTTTGTTGATTTCGAATCTTTACAATAGATTAGATTGGAATAATGGAAAAGAAAAATATTTGGTGATCGAAGAGACGACTTCACATTACTCATTATAATAAACAAGCGTTCAACTTTCTTTTAGCAACTTTCTTTTAGAAGTAGAATTACTATTCTAATTACTATATTCTAACTCATTATAAGGATAACGTATTATCATTAAATTCGAAAGTTTATAATTACATTATTATCCAGTTGGTTACTTTTTTTATTACAAATCAACACAATTTTTATTCCCGTTTCAATATGAATATTACCACTTTACTTTATTTATATTTATGAAAAAGGCCAAAAAGCCCCTTATCGGATTTGAACCGATGACTTACGCCTTACCATGGCGTTACTCTACCACTGAGTTAAAAGGGCAATTGGATTCAATTATTGAAGGCGTCACTAGGCGGATAAGATAGATCTATATCTATCTATATATATATTATAATTATATGCAGTAGACTCATAGCGGCGAGTGTCACCTAGGGGAACGATAATTTTGATTTACTTAATAAGTAATAAGTATAAGTATCGGTTAACCCGGGTTTATTGATATTGGATTTGATAAATATCAATGAAATGAAGTGTTTCAAGACCGACCCTAATGGAATTGACTTAAATTGATCTGACCCCATCAGAACGGAACGAAACTTATTTGATTGATACATGGATACATGGACCTACCAATTCGACATAGATCCACCAGATTTCACATGTGATAAAGAGATTCTGTTTGTTCCCCGAACCCAAATTTTAGAGAAAAAAAAAAAAAAAAAAAAATTGATAACTTGTTAATCTTAATCCCCGTTCCCAGATTTTCGGATTTCTCATTTGTTAATTTCCCAGCTTAGGGCGATATAGGAATAGTCCGATCTCATCTTACCAAGGAGTGGATAAATGAATGAAAGTTAAGTGGAAGAAATGAAGAAAAAATCTTCTTTTATGTCGGATCAATCACTTCCCAAAAGAGTCCTCTACTTTGCCTATTTTTATTTTTATTATTATTTATAGCAATTTCTATAATAGATTTCGATTTTAGACTAGAATGGCGATTAGAATGAGCGATTGATGGACGAATCAAAAAATGCTATTGGTATGGGATCAGAAAAGGTGGAAAGATCCTTTACTTTAGAGTTAGTCATCCCATTCCATTATATTGACAATTTCAAAAAACTGTTCATACTAAGTATGATGGCAGTCGGGCAAATATGCCCCCATCGTCTAGCGGTTCAGGACATCTCTCTTTCAAGGAGGCAGCGGGGATTCGACTTCCCCTGGGGGTAGGGTACTACGAAAGGAAGTTGATCGTGGATTATAAATAAGCCTAGACTTTATTCTTCCTGGGTCGATGCCCGAGCGGTTAATGGGGACGGACTGTAAATTCGTTGGCAATATGTCTACGCTGGTTCAAATCCAGCTCGGCCCAATAATTCGCTGATCCACCAGGAAATGATATAACCCCCTTTGTTTTCCAGAAATGCCAGATACGAAAGACTCAAGAATAAAAAGAGTCCAATTCTCCGATAGATCCCTACCGCTATTTATTTATTTTGTTTGCTCCATTTATTTGTTCCCATAAATTCTGATCTTGCTAATAATGATCTAGATTCATATCAGGATCATGAAATCGAAAGCATAAAGTCTAATGAAAAGAATAAAGTAACGCAAAAAAAGACTCTTTTTTTTTTTTTTTTTCATTGGGACATTGAAAAACGAATTATCAATTGATTTGGCAATAACGAAAGGAATCCGTGCCGCTCTCACTAAAGTGTATATCCGTGTGTATATCAATATCTCACTCACGTCTCGGTTCCAACACGTCGATATTTATCTAAATATAAATGAAATTGTTTGAATGAAATCATAAAAATAGGTATTCGGTACATTTTACCGCCCCGGGATTGTAGTTCAATTGGTCAGAGCACCGCCCTGTCAAGGCGGAAGCTGCGGGTTCGAGCCCCGTCAGTCCCGACGGATCCAAATCCAATAAAAAAAAAACATCAATATATCTCGCCGTTTCTGTTAAACTGGGGCAAAATAAAATGGTAGAATTTCATGCCTACTGCTCTCCTTTGCTCTTTTTTCTTTTTCATTTCTCTTTCTCATCAACCAGTACCGATTGATGAGAAAGAGACATGTGCGAATTGCTACAATTATTGGTAGCATCATATTCAGGATTCCAAGAGCTACCGTAGGGGGTCTGGTTTTTTTGACTGTCCCCCATCTGTGTATGGAATGGAATCGAGTACCATATCGTTCCCGGGAGCGTATACACAACTGAATTTAAGATCGTTACTTTGATAGAATACTTTTAAGATTAAGATTCAAAGTATCTTCTTTTCTGGTTTCTAGTTTGGCTAACTTAAATTACTAGTTTGAATTTGAAAGAATTTATCTCATTCAAATTTCACGCCGAACTTTTGAGGGATACGTTCTAGTACTAATCCAAGGGAGGGGGGATGATATTCTTAATAAAATAAAGATCAAGCAAGGCGCCAACCCCTCCCGAAGAGGGAATGAATAATCTTTTTTAAGCGTATTGCCAAAGAAGAATAAACTCGAAATAAATCTAAATAAAATAGTCAATTTTATGAAATATTCGATTCTTTTCTACTGGGACTCGTCTTTATCACACTTCTTTTTCGTTTTTTTTTTAATGATATAATTTTCTTGAAAAAAAAAAAAAAAAAAAAATGAAAAGGGGTTTCGAACTTAACCCCTTCCCTTTTTCTTTTTCTATTTCGTTTCGATTGTTTGTTTGGTTTTTTTCTAAACCCTTTGTAAACAAGGAAAGTGTAAAGCGGTTAGGGGGTTGTACAAGTAAGGCGGTCGATTATAGAAAAGACAGACTGGAAAAGACTGGTAAATAAAAAAGTATTAGTATTAAAAAAGTATTAGTATTAAAGTAAAGGAATTCTTTTGATTGAATCAGGAATCAAAGTTTGTATTTGGTGTGTGGATAAAAGAGCTGCCTATGTTATACTATTGAATTCTCGACGATGAATCGACTTGACAGTCAAATATTGTTATTCATGATATTGATCCCATTCGCTATCATCGAAATGTAATTCATCCCATTGAATTTACAAGCGAAAGGGTTATCATCTCTATGGGATTAAATCCCGAGTTATTGCGAAGTAAAAAAAAAAAACCAAACGATGAGACTATGGAAGTAAATATTCTCGCATTTATTGCTACTACACTGTTCGTTCTAGTTCCTACTGCGTTTTTGCTTATAATATACGTAAAAACGGTCAGTCAAAGTGATTAATTTGAACGAAACTTGACTTCTTAGTTCTTATAGTTCTTATCAAGGATTTAAGAAAAAAAATTCAATTTCATGTCTTAGTCTTAAATGAAACCAACGGACTAGAATCAGCAGTAGCCTATGAGATTCGATAGTATGGTAGAAAGATTCATATATGAATCTTTCTACCATACTATCTATTTTTATTATTTTTATGTATAAAGATAGAAACTGAATAGAGATCAATCTACAATATGGATATGGATCCTTATATATGTTAATAGATACATAGTATCTCAATTCTATTTCTTTGCTTCGTCTATTTGTATTTTCTTTTTGTTCATTCCAATCAATCTGAAATAATCGAAAGGCTGCTCTTACGATTTTCAAATTGATTTATTTCTGATTATTTTCAATATGAATCTCGGTATACATTAAAAAAAGAATCAAATCGATGAAAGAAAAAAAAATTTGGGCATATATTACTAAAAGAAAATCAAGTTAATAAAAGAAAATGAAATAGGAAAGAAATAAAGTAATCGTTTTTTTTAGCATTCCGAAGAAGTCGTTGATTGAGCGGTTGACAGATGATCCAAGGAGTTCTATTCTATAACTTCTTCCGATTTCAAAAAGGGGTACCCCGGCGATTGTCAACCCTGGAGCCATGATATGAAACGGGTCAATAAAGCATAGCAGAAAGCAAATTTCTAAAATACTCAAATAATAAAAAATAATAAAATCGGTGGTAAGTGCGAAATATGTGACTTGACCAAGGCACAATCTTATTATTATTAACTATTCAAATTAAATCGTGAACCCTTTCTTTTCTCTTTGAACAGTCCAATAAAAAAAAAGGGGGGTCCGGTTTTCCGCGTTCTTCCCCATTGTCCATAGAGAACTCTGGCAAGGGCCGGTTCAGAAAAACCAAATAGAAAATCTAGGAAGACTTCGGTTGGAATAAAATTCCTATGATCTGTATCCCCCTTCCTTTCAAAATAGAAAGAGGGGAATTTTGGAAATATAGGTTTGATTTGGATTCTGAAAGAGCATTATTCATATATATTATGAATTGTATTCTATTCATAATAGAATCGAATACAATTACCTCGCCAGAATCCAAGCCAATAGAATTCCGAAATGAAGGTATTTTGATTAATTCAATTTCGAAATTCTAAATGGAATTAAATTACTGAATTTAATTATTCTATTAATTATTTAATAATTAATAGAATTAAAAAGGCTTTGCAGAACGATCTATAAAAAAAGTGATACAGTTTGATTCCCCAACTCAATTAGTAGTATCTCTAGAGTCCACTTCTTCCCCATACTACGAGCGAAAGGGAAAATGTAAAGACTACCATTAAAGCAGCCCAAGCGAGACTTACTATATCCATGTGAATTATGTCCCCTATCTCTATGAATATGAAGAATTTATTCCATTATTGTTTCCTAATAATAGTGGAATCACTGGCGCAGAGTCAAAAAGGGATTCTGGCCCAACGCCCTTGATGAAAGACTCCACTAAATATGAAACGCTCCAATAAATCCACTTAGAACAAGTTCGTATATGATTTCTAGTAGAATCCGGAAAAATGAAACAAAATACACAGTCGCACTTTTCTTTGGAAGTATCAAAGGGAGTGTTACCTAATCTGTAGTAATAATAAGAACTCCTCGTTTTTTTTGTTGCCCTTTATTATCATTAAGTAAAAGCCAATTATCCGTCCAATCGAATATTGATTGAATGCCCGTGCATTCATAGACTCTTATGAGTCTGTATACTGCATACAAAGTATCTCCCGCCCCTTCCATAACGATTAATTCGATTCTCCCTCGGGCTTTTCAATCTAATTCAAGACCCGGTCAGTAGACCCTGCATTAGCAATTAGCAGTGGAAATAAATCGGTAACTCTTGATTTGATATGAAAGCGCTTCTACTACTATAATCTTTCCGTGAATCCTAAATGCAAGGATTAACAGCACTTTAAGTTTAAGGAACAGAAAAAAAAAAAAGAACAGAAACCCCAGCTATTTCGAATCACGAAAATGTCAAGAGTCGCGTACTTTGCTGGAAAAGATTCGGCGAGTTAGACCAGCCAAGCAGAATAAGGGATTGCGAGTCTTATCGTTTGTTGATCAGGCGACACCCAGATTTGAACTGGGGAAAAAGGATTTGCAGTCCCCCGCCTTACCGCTCGGCCATGCCGCCAAAACGATACAAAATAGATTAAAAAATTCCCCCTTTGCTTGTTTTGTTTGGGGGGGGGGTACTCAATGTCTTTTCTTTTTTTTGTGTACGTCCATATAAAATCTCGTTTTTCTTAATTCCTTGCCTAAAAAAAATATGTCCTTTTTTTGGATCGGCTCCGGTTCTTCAATTGATTTTATAGTATCTCACACAACATCTTAATACCTCTCTTTTCTCTTTCTTTTTTTCTATTGAAAAATGAAAAAAGAAATGTGCATTTTCAGTCACAAAAGCCAAAATTAAGGACAAATTGGAACCATTAACTAGTGACTGAAAATTCGTGACCAACTCTTGGATTGAAATTGAAATTGTCAATTTTGTTTCCTAATGATAGAAGAAAATCAAAATTGATACCTACCTAATCAATATTGGTTTTTTCTATAAAAAAAGCCTTCTCCATTTCAATTATAACAGCAATTATGAGTATATGTAAACCCCAAACATAAATCGTTTCGCGGCTAGCTTATTGGTTATCTTATCTGTGTCTGATGCCTCTCTATAGGGAATTTTCCGAAAATTGTCGTACTGCAATTTAGATTGAAGAGAAAATCGAAATTTTGATAGAGCACGACATGCGCTGTCCCGAAGCGAACTATGCAATAAAGGGGGGCGATGTATATATAGATAGCTATATCGGCACGGGTTTACTAAATACAAGCCGTCTTACGCACTTCAATCCTATTCTAAAAATTCGACTAAAAAAAGAAAAAGGGGGTTCTTCGCAAATCATTTTTTGAACAGTGGAATCCACGAAAAAGGTAAGTGCTAAAAAAATGAGCTTTACGCTGGTATATTGTGTCTGATTCTTATGTCTTTATCTTAGCGAATAGATCAAATCACGACGTTTATTTTTCTGGTATCCTAACGGATTGGAATATCATAATAATGGTATAAATTGAATTATTTTTTTGATTCTATACAAAACTCCGTAAGTCTAAGTGGAATTTATCGCTTCCTTTCCATTTGGATCTGTCTCTTAGAAATTCCAATTTTATTAAGTATAAAATCATCCTTTTTCCCCCGTTCATACGTATTTCATACATTCCATCTATATGGAGTTGGGTAAAATTTCATGCGATTCAGTAAACAGAATCTAAATTCCAGCATTCTGCATCGAATCATATGAATCGATGCAGAATGAGAAACGAATGGGATTTTTTGATAAATGGGAAATTCAAAATGCTCGGAGATGGAAATGCAGGAATGTCTACAATACCTGGGTTGAATCAGATACAATTTGAAGGATTTTGTAGGTTCATTGATCAGGGCTTAACAGAAGAGCTTTATAAGTTTCCAAAAATTGAAGATACAGATCAAGAAATTGAATTTCAATTATTTGTGGAAACATATCAATTGGTAGAACCCTTGCTAAAAGAAAGAGATGCTGTATATGAATCATTCACGTATTCTTCTGAATTATATGTATCCGCAGGATTAATTTGGAAAAGCCGAGGGGACATGCAGGAACAAACTATTTTTATTGGAAACATTCCTCTAATGAATTCTTTGGGAACTTCTATAGTAAACGGAATATACAGAATTGTCATCAATCAAATATTGCAAAGTCCCGGTATCTATTATCGGTCAGAATTGGGCCATAACGGAATTTCGGTCTATACAGGCACCATAATATCTGATTGGGGGGGAAGATTCGAATTAGAGATTGATAGAAAAGCAAGGATATGGGCTCGTGTGAGTAGGAAACAGAAAGTATCTATTCTAGTTCTATCAGCAGCTATGGGTTCGAATCTACGAGAAATTCTAGAGAATATTTGCTACCCTGAAATTTTCTTGTCTTTCCTGACGAATAAG